AGGCCAGGCTGCTAAAGTAGCTAACGTAGTGATAAATCCTGTTAATAAAACGGGTCCTATAGACAGCCCATCTATTCCTAATTTCCAACGGAAATCAAAAAAATTGATCCATTTATAGTCGTCGACTAGTTGGACTAATGGATCGTCCAATTGGAAATGATAACAGAATGCATAGGTTGTTAGAAGAAGTTCTAACATGCATATACATATAGTATACCATCTAATTACCCTATTTCCTTTATGGGGAAGAAAGAAAATAAAGGAACCCGCAAATATTGGTAAAACTACAATTATTGTTAACCAAGGAAAGTTGTTCGTAGTAAAGACAAGATACACTTGGACCAAAAAAACCTGTGCCCAAAAATATATTATTTTTGGGCACAGGTTTTGGCGGTAAAAAAAAAAATGGACTCGAGTAAGGGTTTCTGTAACGTATTAATAAGCTATACCCATGCTGCGCGTTGTTTCATGCCATAAATAAACTCGAACACTCAAGAAATCTGTTGGGCAGGCGGATTCACATCTCTTACAACCGACACAATCCTCTGTTCTTGGAGCAGAAGCTATTTGTTTAGCTTTACATCCGTCCCAAGGTATCATTTCTAATACATCCGTGGGACAGGCTCGGACACATTGAGTACACCCGATACATGTATCATAAATCTTTACTGAATGCGACATTGGATCTATCCATTTTTGAACGTGATAAAGTTTCAATCTAGTAAATTGATAAATGAATTATATATTTAAATACTAGTACTAGATGAATCGATGAGTTCCCCGAGTTTTTTTAGTAATCTACTTATGGAATGGATTGACAGTGCCAAACTACTTTGATTTCTTATCTTTGTGATAACAGGAGCCTACCTTACGTAGCCAACATGCTAATTTGAATTTATTTATGAAAATTCTAAGTTATATGATAATATTACTTAAATTACTTATTCAACAAGTTCGATTGATTTATACGAGTTGATTTTCTGTTACGATAAATTGATGAAACAATAGCGAGTCCAATAGCGGCTTCAGCAGCTGCAATAGCTATAACAAAAATGGAGAAAATGGCTCCTTTTAATTGACGACTATCAAAAAAATCAGAAAATGTTACAAAATTGAGATTAACCGCATTTAATATAAGTTCAAGACACATAAGAGCCCTAACCATATTTCGACTTGTAATCAATCCATATAGACCGACAGAAAATAAAAAGGCACTCAAAACAAGTACATGTTCGAGCATCATTAACTAACTCCTTATCAATCTTGATTCATTTCAATATGAACAACAATTTAACCAATTGGATTTACTAGTTGACTAGAATATAAAATAACGTAATGGAATAAAGGAATATATTGGGAATAGGTCGAACTAATAAAGAATTTCTATCTATTTTATATACAAAGTCAAATAGAAAAAGGAAATGCATGTGATAGCTCATATTTTTCCAGTTCTAAAGAGTTATTATTGACGAGCTACAGCAATTGCGCCGATTAACGCAACTAAAAGAATTATTGAAATAAATTCAAACGGAATAAAAAAATCTGTTGATAAATGAATTCCAATTTGTTGACTATTACTTATAAGATCTTGCTCTATAATCTGGTTTGCTTTTGTAGTCCAAATAATACCGTACCATGACGTATCTGGAATAGTAGTAATTAGTGAAACAAAAATACTTGTACAGACCACGGAAGTTACTCCATCTCCCACGGTCCAAAGATGGAAATCTTTGGAATATTCTGAACCATTTATAAACATCACAGCAAAAATGATTAAAACATTGATGGCTCCTACGTAAATAAGGAGTTGCGCAGCAGCTACAAAATGGGAGTTCGATAGAATATAGAATAAAGATATACAAACAAAAACAAATCCTAACGAAAAGGCAGAATAAATGGGATTAGGAAGTAATACTACTCCCAGAGCCCCTAATATAAGACCCAATCCCAGAAAGACTAAAAGAAAATCATGTATTAGTCCAGGTAAATCCATTATATATAAAAAAAGAGATAAATAAATCAAAATCTTTCATAACTTTATTGACCCGGTCAGGAAAAAAGAGGTAACTCTACTTTTTATAATAGTTGTAAAAAAAATTATATTTTTTCTGGATATGTAGATATAGTTATTGGCCTAATCTCTTGAAAGAGTAATTTGAATCTATATATTTTCAATTTCAAATCCTCAATATAGACATAGAAATCTTTTTTTAATATAAATAATCAATATCAATATAATCGATATAATTATGAATCTAATTCTAGTTATTAACCAAACAAAAACCGGCATTCTTTTAGATTAAAATGAGTTCTTAAGTTTTTATTTCAGGCAAATTTAAAATTGTTCGAATTGTGTAATCATCAATTACTGACATTGGTAACCGACCCAAAGCAATTTGATTATAATTCAATTCGTGACGATCATAAGTAGAAAGTTCATATTCTTCAGTCATAGATAAACAATTTGTTGGACAATATTCAACGCAATTACCACAAAATA